TATCCCTTGATCACTTACAGTACCCCAAACATCCGACTGCATTTTCCAACTGAAATGGAAAATGACTACCGAAATTGCATTGTACATCCAGAATAGACCTAAGAAAACATGATCCCAGGCGGATACTTGACATGTTCCCCCTCGCCCAGGCCCGTCGCAAGGGAAGCGAAAACCGAGATTTGCTTTATCAGGTATCAAACGAGAACTGCGAGCAAATAAAACGCCTTTTAAAAGTATTAATACAGTCACATGGATGGTAAATGCGTGAATATGATGGACTAAAAAATCTGCGGTTCCTAATGGAATAGGTAGCAAAGCGACTTTGCCGCCTACAGCTACTAACTCGCCACCCCCCCACGTTAAGCTGGTACTTGTTGTTGCACCAGGAGCTGTTACGCCAGGTGCGTCAGCATGGATATTTTGTACCCATTGAGCCAAGATGGGTTGTAATTGTATGGCGGTATCCGAAAACATATCTTGGGGACGGCCTAAAGCACTCATGGTATCATTATGAATGTACAAGCCAAAACTGTGAAAACCTAGAAATATACATACCCAGTTAAGGTGCGATATGATTGCATCGCGGTGTCTAAGGACGCGATCTAATAGATCGTTGTACCGAGTAGTTGGATCATAGTCTCTTACCATAAAAATGGCTGCATGTGCAGCAGCACCAACTATTAGAAACCCGCCAATCCACATGTGGTGTGTGAACAAGGAAAGTTGTGTACCATAGTCAGTAGCTAGGTATGGATAGGGGGGCATAGAGTACATATGATGAGCTACAACAATAGTTGTAGAGCCTAACATAGCGAGGTTAAGAGATAATTGAGCATGCCATGACGTTGTTAGGATTTCATAGAGACCCTTATGGCCTTGTCCTGTAAATGGGCCCTTATGAGCCTCCAAAATATCTTTAAGTCCATGACCAATACCCCAGTTGGTCTTATACATATGACCCGCGATCAAGAAAAGAATAGCAATAGCTAAATGATGGTGCGCAATATCGCTCAACCATAGGCCTCCGGTTATTGGATCTAATCCTCCGCGAAAACTAAGAAATTCCGCGTATTTGGACCAATTCAAGGTGAAAAAGGGAGTTGCCCCTTCGGCAAAACTAGGATAAAGTTGAGCCAAAAGGTCGCGATTCAAGATAAATTCATGAGGAAGTGGTATCTCCTTAGGATCAACCCCAGCGTCGAGAAATTGGTTAATCGGTAAAGATACATGAATTTGGTGTCCCGCCCAAGAAAGAGACCCAAGTCCTAATAACCCCGCTAAGTGGTGATTCAACATGGATTCTACATCTTGGAACCAGGCCAATTTGGGAGCGGCTTTGTGATAATGGAACCAACCTGCAAAAAGCATTAACGATGCAAAAATCAATGCACCGATTGCGGTACAATACAGTTGTAATTCACTAGTTATTCCAGATGCTCGCCAAATCTGAAAAAACCCGGAGGTTATTTGGATTCCTCGGAAACCCCCACCTACATCACCATTCAAAATTTCTTGCCCTACTATTGGCCAAACTACCTGAGCACTAGGTCCAATGTGAGTAGGATCGCTTAGCCATGCTTCATAATTGGAAAAGCGGGCACCGTGGAAGTACATGCCACTCAACCAAAGAAAGATAATGGAGAGTTGGCCAAAATGAGCACTAAAGATTTTTCGAGAGATCTCCTCCAAATCACCAGTATGACTATCGAAATCGTGAGCATCAGCATGTAGGTTCCAGATCCAAGTGGTAGTATCAGGGCCCTTAGCTAATGTTTTTGAGAAATGCCCGGGTCTGGCCCATTCCTCAAAAGATGTTTTTACAGGATCCCTATCCACAACAATTTTAACTTCTGATTCCGGTGAACGAATAATCATTAAGTCCTCCTCTTTCCGGACAAGACATACAAAGAGACCTGCCAACTGTCTTTTTAGTGAATCTTTGAAAGATCGATATTATGGTTAGCCTTTTTCTTTACTATCTACCGTCCTTCTATTTTTTTTTTTAGTTATTCACTGGAGCAATTATATATTGAAGTCAATCCGAGGCAAGTGTTCGGATCTATTATGACATAAGAATTAGGTGCCTAACGGACAACGGTTATCCGGGAAAATTATTTCCCGACGTAATAAAATTTTTTTTTAAGAAGCTAGTGTATTTTTTTGAGAGTATAAGTCCCTATCTACATCTACTTTCCTTGAGTGAGCATAATATGGATTTTTTATTCGATTCAAAATTCCAAGATAACTCATTAGAATTTTGAATAAGACCACCCTGATATATACATTAGGTAGGAATATTTAGATTGACCCCTTTTATTTGCTTTATTCTCTTCTGTTCTAGAGCCCATCCCTATTGTTTATCCTTATGAAATTTGATATAAAATCGAAGGTAGAAGAAAGGGATATAATGAAATTCTTGATTCGATCTTCCCCCCTAAATTATTTGATTAATGGATCAACAACCAAATCACCCTTTTTCTGAAAAAGTAGAGTGCCCTTATTCAAATTCAAAGCGCTTCGTAATCTTCAACCAGTTCTGTGCTTCAATATAATTTCCCGGAGTAAGCCCTATAGCTTGTTTCCAATACTCAGCAGCTTGATCAAACCAAGCTTCCGCAATTTCCGAATCACCCTGTAGAATGGCCTGTTCTCCTCGGTCGGAATAGGCATTTCCTTCCCCTAGAACCGTACTTGAGAGTTTCCTACCTCATACGGCTCAGAAATTCCTATCTTTATTTCCCCTATCTTAACTGAATTCGATTTCTCAAAAATCGATCCAATTTCTTCTTGGGTTAAGCAGAAGAAGTTAATTACCTAAGTTTCAAACCCTAATTTTGATCAATAATCAGTTTGATCTTTTCTCCCACCTTCAGAAGAATGAAGCATAGATAGACCTATATCCTTCGTTCGAATTTTCTGAAAGGTAACTATCTCGGTTTCGTTTCTTTCATATATGAAATTTCTATAGAATCCTTGAAAAAGACTTTTTCCCATAAGGAAGAAAAAAGAACTTACTATCTTTGGGATCTGATACTACACCGCTGCTTAATCCCTTAGTGGATCGACTGTATTACATAAGCGGATTCCTAAATTGTGCCCCATATTATGGTATAATTAAGCAGTTTTTTTAGTTGTATCGACCTAGTCGCTCACTAATTGATCTTTACGGTGCTTTCTCTATCAATTTGAGACTTTATCCATAGAGTAGTAGTATAGGCTCTACTTTATTCCTATTTGGATTCTCATGAAGTGTCCTTCCTTCCTACAGCTGATAGGGCAAAATCGTTGTTTTGACGATCCCTATGTAGAAAGCCCTTTTTCTAGTATTTACTAGAAAATTTCATCTTTTTTTTTCTTCTTTCTATAGTGGAGATAGTCGCACGTAATGACAGATCACGGCCATATTATTAAAAGCTTGTGGTAAGAAGGGGTTTCGTTCTAGCGCCCGGAAATAATATTCCAAGGCCTTTGTATGCTCTCCATTGCTTGTGTGTATAAGGCCTATGTTATATAGTATATAACTTCGATCATAGGGATCAATTTCTAGTCGCGTAGCTTCATAATAATTCTGCAAAGCTTCCGCATAATTTCCTTCGGATTGAGCCAACATCCGTTACGGTCGTTCATTCTATTCAAAAAATCTCCGTTTCAAAACCGTACATGAGGTTTTCATCTCATACGGCTCCTCCCTTCTTTACATAGTACTAAGCGAAAAATCGATAGAATGAAAATCGAATTAGTCCCATCTCATTATGGACCGAAAGGGGCTGGTATTTTTCCAAGAAATCTCTAGCCAACCTTCCCTCAAGAGGTTTTTCTTAACACCAATGAATTCTATTAATGCTAGAGGAAAACGATAGCTCCAAGAATTTCTTTGTTCTCAACGCCTCCTATTTATAGGAATTAGCCACTTCAACGACCTTTGATGGTTATAAGGGTATCCAAAGTACAAACCTGATGGTTGTTTGTTATCCCAACCATTCTTCCCAACCCTGATACCGATCAGGAAAGGGCTAATTTCTAACAAAGTTTTTCTCTTGTTGATTCCTATTTCGAGGTGTAGTGCTTTTCTCCCCTATGCTGCCTATTGGTACTAGTAGAGTAGGATTGGCCTGTAATATGGAACCCATCCTGTAGGTGTAACCTTTCGCTCAATACTCAAATCTACAATTGAAGCATCTGAAGCCACATCAATCGAGGATACACGACAGAAGGAATTGTTAGTTCACCTCACCTTCCCCAAGCGTGGGTTTCCTTTACTAATTTTGTTCTCTCTATGTGAAACCCCTCTCTTTCTCGTAAGACTGAGATGTAGGTAGGGCTAAAAAAACAAACAAAAAAAAGACTCAAATCGCACCATCTCTATAATAAGTAAATGCCCGTTTTTCCCCTGAGGTTGTCGGAATTATTTGCAATAAAATATTGGCTACAATCGAGGAGGTCTTATCAATGAAATTTCCATTTATACGGGATCTAGGCATAATTCCCAATCCATTCTATATAGAATTCTTTTCATTCTATCACAAAATAACATAAAAACAAAACATTCGATTCGTATAAATCGATCCATACGCTCTAAATGGATAAGAGAGGTATGGATTTTCCGCTCAACTAAAATTGTCTCCTTTTCCTTCTGTTTGGACAAGAAGAGACATGAAATATTTGACTAAGATTGGATTTAATTCCACTTTCCTATTTCTCAACAACAACTTCTCTCATCAGCTATTTCGCGTTTTCAAAGTCATTAATTATCGCGTACCCCCTTTTTTATTTAGATTGTACAGCATAACGTACCTTATGCAAATAGAATTAAGGGGTTCCTTTATTTTCTTATGGAATAAGAAGAATTGTTCCATTCTCTTTTTATTTAGGTTTTCCCCAAAGAAAAACTTTTTTTGGAGCGTAATTCTTAGTAAAAAAATCCTGGATCCTTCCACTTAGATGAAAAGGAATTTTTCCAATAGAGCCATGGAATCCCCGAGCGGTTGTAGCTGTAACCTGTACTTCAGGAATACGAAAACTCGCTATTCACTCAGTTTTTTTCCATAATAAGATTATGTAGGAGAGATGGCCGAGCGGTTCAAGGCGTAGCATTGGAACTGCTATGTAGACTTTTGTTTACCGAGGGTTCGAATCCCTCTCTTTCCGTTTCTCTTAATTCATCAACGTTACCGATCACAATGTATCAAATCAAATAACAATTTATTACAGCAATAACCTTATTTAATAGAAATTCTCTATAGCAAATTGCTGCGGTATGGAAAATACACATAGACTAAATAACAAAAAAGAAAAAAGGATTCTAAGGTGAATCTATTTCTGCTAGGTGAATGGGAAAATACGAATTAAAAGCCTTAGGTCGATTTAGTTCGGGGAAAGGGGAAAAATTTTTATGAACCTTTCCTTTTTTCGTTAAGTTCAAGTCTGACGAGAGTAATATTCTACAACTAACAACTCATTTATTTTGAGACCGACCCATTTCCTATCTAGGATTTTTTGTACTAGTCCCTTATATTGCAATGTGTCAACCGTCAAATGCTTTGGCAATTTGCCCTGATCGGATGAAGCAATAGAATTTTGAACGAGACGTTTTGATCTTTGGTTATCCTTCGTAGTAATAATATCTCGGGGTTTGCAACGAAAACTTGGTATATCAACTATACGACCATTAACTAAAATATGTCTATGGTTAACTAATTGCCGGGCCCCAGGAATGGTTGAAGCCATACCCAATCGAAAAACGATATTATCCAAACGCATTTCGAGTAATTGTAGTAAAACCTGACCTGTTGACCTTTTTGCTTTTCCGGCCATATGTACATATCTAAGTAATTGTCGTTCTGTCAGACCATAATGAAAACGCAATTTCTGTTTTTCTTCAAGACGAATACGATATTGCTCTTTTTTCCCAGAATGGAATTTCTTTTTCAGATTACTTCCGGATTTAGGTGTTTTTCTAGTGAGTCCTGGCAAAGCTCCCAGACGGCGTATTTTTTTTAAACGAGGTCCTCTATAACGGGACATGAAGACTCCTTTTTTATTTTATTGAAATTTCATTTTACACAATAAATTTCATTGTATTTACATTACAGAATACATCGAAATTAAAACTGAATTAAACTAAAGGATAAACAGAGTAAAATCTACTAAAGTACCACAGTACCACAAAAAACGTAATTTCATCAACATCTGGACTTTTTGTATATATATTATATATTTTAATGTTTTGTATCTAGCAAAATTGTAAGGTAGAACAACATAATAGACTCTGGATTCTCCATTTAATTCGGAGGAAAAGAGAGATTTTTGTTCATGGAACATCGACAGAGAAAAAAGCCGACTATCGGATTTGAACCGATGACCCTCGCATTACAAATGCGATGCTCTAACCTCTGAGCTAAGTGGGCTTACATAACAGAAATAGTGTAACAAATAGAAATATATATAGGAAATCTGTAAAATTTAAGATCTTAATTATTAATCTTAGTTATTAACTAGTTCCACATTGGAAGTTCTACTTAGAAAAAAAAGAAAAAAAAGAATGAATATCAAGCGTTATAGTATGATATAGAATACTATAAAAAAAAGGGGGGGGGGAGAAAAACTTTGGAATATATTGATTCCGATTGAATTGGAAATATATCAACGATAGAATCAATGCAATTCAGAATTGCAATAAGCGGGGTCTATCAAATAGAGATGAGCTGCTAGACTACGTCGAATAATGAATTCAATGATTCAAAAAAACTAAGAGATAAATAAAATTAAACAAGGAATCCTAGTTTCAAAGAAAAGGAAAATGGGGATATGGCGAAATCGGTAGACGCTACGGACTTGATTGTATTGAGCCTTGGTATGGAAACCTGCTAAGTGGTAACTTCCAAATTCAGAGAAACCCTGGAATTAAAAATGGGCAATCCTGAGCCAAATCCCACTTTTGAAAAATAAGCGGTTCTCAAACTAGAACCCAAAGGAAAAGGATAGGTGCAGAGACTCAATGGAAGCTGTTCTAACGAATCGAGGTAATTACGTTGTGTTGGTAGCGAAACTCCCTCTAAATTAGAGAAAGAAGGGCTTTATACATCTAATACACACGTATGGATACTGGCATAGCAAACCAAAGGATTAATCACAGAATCCTATATCATAATATAGGTTCTTTATTTATTTTTGAAAATGAAATTCAGAATTATTATGAAATAGAAAATTCTGAATCCATTCTACTCGAACATTGAGTAATCAAATCCTCCAATTCATTGTTTTTGAGATCTTTTAAAAAGTGGATTAATCGGACGAGGATAAAGAGAGAGTCCCATTCTACATGTCAATACTGACAACAATGAAATTTCTAGTAAAAGGAAAATCCGTCGACTTTATAAGTTGTGAGGGTTCAAGTCCCTCTATCCCCAACAAACCCTCTTTTATTCCCCAACCATAGTATTTATCCTCTTTTTTCTTTTATCAATGGGTTTAAGATTCATTAACTTTCTCATTCTACAC